ATTTTATTCTATTCTATTAGACTAGAAAACTCTTGATTCATTCTATGACATTTAAATCTGACAATAGTGGCATAATTATACCGCTTCAATTTGGATTGAAAAAAGAAAGAAAAAAGAAGAGGTAAGTAAAGTCAAATAGTCTTCTTCACAGTATACATACTATGACTAGTAGTGCGGGACAAGTAATTCAATTCCCGAAATCTGGTAGAAAAAAAATATATAAACAAGCAAAAGACTTTTCATAATTTTTTTGATCATACATAATTACATAACATAATTGCCAATAAAAATGGGATTTTTTTTAGAGCTTGATGTTGATCAATTTGAGGATCTAGAAATTCATTTCGGACAATTGAACCTTCTCAAACTGTTTCTTTTTAAGAACCAAAAAGATTTGGGCCAAAATAACAGATGCCAAGAATAGCAAAAGTCCTTGGACACGTAATGGATCTTGAAGTACTATTTCCGCATCCCCCTGACCAAATCCACCCACATTAGGATTGCTCGTTAATGGTTGATCAAGTTTGATGGATTCGCCCTCTGAAACAAGAAGTTCTGGCCCTGGAGGAATAATATCAACCACTTGACGTCCATCTGATGCATCCACTATGGTTATCTCGTATCCCCCTTTTTCTTTTCGTATGATTTTGCTTACTATACCTACCGCGGTAGCATTATAAACATTATTGTTACTCTTGCTCCCGTCGGGATAAATCTGACCCCGTCCCCTGTTCCCGCCTACGTATATGGGATATTTTAAGAAGTGAACATCTTTCTTAGTAGCGGGATCGGGAGAAAGAATAGGAAAGGTGATTTCGCTATATTTCTGACCAGGAACAGGACCTATCACAAGAATATTTTTTTTAGTGGGACGATAACTCTGAAAAGACAGATTGCCTATCTTTTCTTTAATCTCGGGCGAAATACGATCGGGGGGGGCTAATTCAAAACCGTCAGGTAAAATAAGAACAGCCCCTACATTCAAAGCCCCCCTTTTGCCATTAGCAAGAACTTGTTTCAGTTGCAGATCATAAGGAATTCGAACAACCGCTTCAAATACAGTATCGGGAAGTACCGCTTGTGGAACCTCGATATCTACGGGCTTATTAGCTAAATGGCAATTGGCACATACAATACGGCCAGTCGCTTCTCGTGGATTTTCATAACTCTGCTGTGCAAAAATGGGATATGCATTCGAAACGGGTGCCCGAGTTATTATATATATCATGAGCGAGACGGAAATAGATCGAGTAATCTCTTCCTTTATCCAAGAAAAGGTATTTCTAGTTTGCATAGTCCAATCATTGATCCCGAAAAATTCTACAATAAAATTAGATAAGTCACTAGTATAGTTCCCTATCTATGATTCTGCTATTTACTGAAATAGTTTCACTGAAATATTGAAGGAATCCCCTGTATGGGTAGAAAGAATAAGCAAAATTTTGAATGTTTTACTTATGTATAAAGTAAGAAACATTATAATTGGATCGGTCGATCATTTTTCAGTCATTCATTGAATGATAAATCACTACAAGTGACGGAGAGACGCGATTTAAATAACGAAAGATCCAATATTTAAAAATTGTATCTAAAATGACCGGAAAAGTAGAAACAAGACCTGATATAATTTGCTCATTATGAGAAAATCCAAAATCTTTGTAGACATAGCCAATCATTAGTTCCCAACCGTGCGGCGAATGGAATCCTATACATAAATCGGTTAATAAAAGAATAGAAAAAGCTTTTATTGTGTCGCTTAAATTATATAGGAATTCTTGAACCCAAGAGTTAAGAATAACAAGTTCTTCATTACCTAGAATAGAACAACCACTTAGAATAACGAAAGAGATTATATTTGTCGAGAAATGCAAAATCGTATGAATACAATCCTCATTGTGCATCTTGATCAATTGAATCGTTTCTTTGTAGATTCCGCGGTGAAGATTTTGTAAATGTGTTTCCGGGTATTCCTTTATTATTTCGTCCAAGAGAGAGAGTTCCTCTAATTCTATGAATTTTTTTAGAATACTCTTTTCTTGAATATCATTCAAAAAAATTTCGGAGTTCCTAGCGTGCCACCAATTAGTAACCCAAGATTCCAGGCTTTTATTAAATGAGAGAGAGATCCACCAAGGCAAAAATACTATAGATGCAAGATATAGAAGGGAAATGAATACTTTCTTTTTTGCCATTTTTTTTCGTCTGTGAATTTTTAATCACCTCATTTGTCGACTCTATACGATACTAATATTTCTATCAAGCATCAGTTCTATTCCATTACAAGTCATAGAGCCCATAAATCTAGTCTCTGTTTTTTATTTGTGATTCAGTAAAGTGGTTAGTCCTTTAATTTAGAAAGAATACAGAAAAACAATACAGAAATCGAATAAAAAAAAGTCCACTTCAAATTCGAATGAAGAAATAAAAAAAAAGATAAACTCTTTATTCCATTCCAAAAATTTGTTGATATATGAAATATATGGGATGGGTCTATTATTTGGATTTGTTACTTGTTTTGTTACTGAATTGAGTTAAGTGGATTTCCATACGCATAAAAAGGTTTTGTGGACAAAAAAAACGCTTTCGTTTTATGATTGTTCCGTGTACGTTTGCTTTTGGCTCGAATGGGCGTTCTGAAGAAACTTAAGTTATGCTATATAAAGTTATGCTATAGAAAAAAGAGGATTCTTGAGGTTTAGTTTTTTCCCTCTTGCTAAGAAAGCAGTCATTCTTCAGGTCTTTTGTCAAAATACTTCAATTGGTACACGCAAGAAATAGGCCGATTCAGCGGCTTTTTGCTCAATTTCTCGTAGAGTCAAATTCTCATCAGTACGAGTCAAGGGAACGGACCCCTGGCCCCTGATTTCCATATAAAGGGCACGACGAGCATAAACACCTTCTTGAACTTCTATTCTGATGGACTGAATATCTTTCATAAGGAATCGAAGGAAGATACGACGATTTTTTCCAGGAAATCCCCAACGAAAAATACACACTATTCCTTCTTTTATATCGAATCGATCATAACCACTACCTACATTCCACGAAATTGTGCACCATAAATAGGAGCTAATAAAAAGACCTGCGATTCCATAGAAAGACATCACGAGCCCTTGCGGAAAAAAAATGATTTCCTGAGAGGGAAATAAAGATATAACATTCCTACCAAGATAACTGGAAGTTCCAACCAATAAAAACCCTAATGAACCTAAAAAAAGGATAAAGGCCCAGCAGAAATTACTCGTTTTTCGAGACCCGGTTATAAGTTCTATCCATATACGGTCTGATCGCCAACTCATATTATACTCGATCTAGTTGCATTTTATTGGAATTGGGGAATAACCAAAAAAATTGACTTTCATTTTTTTGTTTCCGAAGTAACCCGCATCAACTAGCACTATTAGGATGTGAACCTTTAGGAGTAATTCATCGAATTGCTTAACTCTAAACTAAAACAATAACATCCCTTTCCATGTGATTTATTATAGATATCCGCATATATCCATATAGATATATTGACTTTACTTTTCATAAACTCACCCCGATACCGATCTATTTTCAAATAGCTCTAATTCATTTACTCATAGATCATGTTTACGTATGCATACGAGCTTATGCTCGGAGGAAGCCACACGTTATACCCTATTCTACTAAATAGAATATTCGTGTTATGATCCAAGTAAGGCTTGAAAAAAAAAATAGATAAGATTTGGCCCCATCATATCTAAAAAATTTTGTTTTTTTGAACATGAAGAGATAAAGAAACCATTGCAATTGCCGGAAATACTAAACCCACTAAAGGCACAAAAATAGAGGGTAAGTTGAGAGTTGTCATAGAATGGGTACCTCGATTTAATATTTGTACCTGTTATTGTTATAAAGATAGCTTATAATTTATATATAATTATACTATTATACTAAGTATACTTAAACTTAAGTGAGTATATACACTAATATATAGTATATAATGGAAGGGTATATTAGGTATATATACTAAGATATAATAAGGAGTCTATAATATAAGCCTAATATATTAAAATATATATATACTCAGTAAGTATATATAATATACTCAGTAAATATATAATAAGTGTAAATCAAAGGTGGAAATATGTAAATAATTGGGCTTAGTCATCTTTCTACATGAAATATATATATGTCACTTTTTATTATTATTATGTTGTTCTTTTTTTGTTCATTATTGATTTTTTTTTCTTTTTATTATTGTTTATTTTATTATTGTTTATATTTTTTTTTATTATTCCCCGCCCGAAAAATTCGTTAGACTACGACCCAACAAAAGGTATTCTTAGTAAAACCGAGGGTTCTTGGGGGGGTATAGAAAGATGCAGAACCCCCTGCCTAATTTCACAGAAGAAAGAGACAGAATTCACTCTTTTTTTTTTTTGTTTGATAGAGATTTCCTGATTAGGAATCGGTAATATCGAGAAAAAAAATTATCCGTGTGGTTCTTTTTACAATTCAATCTTATGTTGCCAAAGAAAGAAAAACCCATTCTTGGGATTTTTACTGTAATTCCTATAAACTAAATAACTACTTGATTATCACAAACCAAATTTTGAAAATTTAATAAATTAAAGATATAAGTCTCTACTTGATTTCTTTTTTCGATTCAAAGGAAAGAAAGCATGGAGCTTAAATAACTCACTCAAAACGCCCTTTAAAGGATTACGTGGTACGATTGGATCGAATAAGCCCTTATGGAATAAATATTCAGCCGCTTGTGAACCTTCCGGTATTGTCTTATTCAATGTTTGTTCAATTACTCTTTTACCCGCAAATGCAACGTAGGCATTGGGTTCTGCAATAATGATATCTCCCAACATACCAAAACTAGCTGTTACCCCACCCGTAGTAGGAGATGTAAGGATTGATACATAGAATAATTTTTTCTTTGATTGAAAATCATGTAAAGCAGAAGATATTTTAGCCATTTGCATCAAGCTCAAACTTCCTTCTTGCATGCGTGCCCCCCCCGA